TGTAATAGGTAAATGCCTTTTTTTCTCCGGAAGTTGTCGGAATTATTCGTAATAAGATATTGGCTACAATCGAAGAGGTCTTATCAATAAAATTTCCATTTATTCGAGATCTAGGCATAATTAGCAATTCATTCTATAATTCTTCTCATCCCCCTTCGGGGAAAACGATCCCACAAAAAAAGGAATTGTACAGTACAAAATAACATAAAAACAGACTAATTGGAAAAAGGCGGTGTCCCCCTTTTGGACAAAGATGAAATGAAATATTTGAATCAGATTAGATTTCATTCCAGTTTCGTAGTATACCAATGACTATTACTATTTCATCTAAGTTGAATAACCAAGTTTCCTATGGATTTTGATAACTCGAGAAGTTTTGATTTGGTTATGATCCGAATAATCATTCCATGATAAAATCAAATTCAAATAAACATCCTTTTTGTTTGCATAACGTGTATGTGACACACCATACAATTGAAATAGAAAGATTCATCGGATGATTCATGAATTCCATGGGTTAGCTGATGAAAGAAGTTGTTGTTGATAAATATGAGATTGGAAAAGAAATTTCTTATTATAGAACCATCGGGCGGTTGGTTATACATGTACTACAATTAAGATGAAGGACTCGCTATTCATTCGGGTTTTGGTCAAGAATAACATTCTGTAGGAGAGATGGCCGAGTGGTTCAAGGCGTAGCATTGGAACTGCTATGTAGACTTTTGTTTACCGAGGGTTCGAATCCCTCTCTCTCCGTTTCTTTTCATTCATCAACGTTACCGACTACAATGTATCAAATCAAATCAAAATTGATATCATTATTCTAACGGTAAGACCCTTATTTACATTTACTTATTTAATAGAGATTCTCTAGCCCTAATCCATCCCTGTGATAGGTAAAATACAAATAGAAATATCGTATTGATATTGAAAAAAAGAAAAAGAATCCTATTGCCGATCCTTTTTTGATACGTGAATGAGACAGGGCACAGGGTACTCTATTTACTTCAGCGAAAGGAGTCAAGATTGATATGAACCTTGAACCTTGCTTTTTTATTTTCGTTAGAATCAAGTCTGACGGGAATAATATTCTACGACCAACAACTCATTTATTTTCAGACCGATCCTTTTGCTATCTATTATTTGATTTACAAATCCTTTATATTGTAAGGAGTCAATAGTCAAATGGTTTGGCAATTCCCCGTGGGGGGATGAAACAAGATAATTTTGAATCAGAGCTTTCGATCTTTCTTTATCCTTCGTAGTAATAATATCTCGGGGTTTGCAACGATAACTTGGTATATCCACTATACGACCATTAACTAAAATGTGTCTATGGTTAACTAATTGTCTGGCTCCCGGAATGGTCGAAGCCATACCTAATCGAAAAAGGATGTTATCCAAACGCATCTCGAGTAGTTGTAGTAAAACCTGGCCTGTTGACCCTTTGGCTTTTCCAGCAATATGCACATATTTAAGTAATTGTCGCTCTGTCAGACCATAATGAAAACGCAATTTCTGTTTCTCTTCTAAACGAATACGATATTGTGATCTTTTTCCAGAGCGCAATTGGGTTTGAAGATCACTTCTGGATCTGGGTCTTTTACTAGTTAGTCCCGGTAAAGCCCCCAGCCGGCGTATTTTTTTGAAACGAGGTCCTCGGTAACGAGACATAGAAAGGCTCCTTTTTGATTCACTTTTATTTTACAAAAAGATATAAATTCAGACTGAACTAAAGGATTAGTAAAGCAAAACTCAATTTCCTAAAGTCCTACAAAACAGAATCAAATAAATCTTATCAATATTCGGATTTTTTGTATATATAGGAAATTGAGGAAATTCAAGCGAAGGTTACGTTTTCCAATTTCTTCTGTAGAGATCTAATTGTTCTAGTCAACTTTTTTATTCATAGCTATAGCTGCAAGTTACCATGACATAATAGATTGGTGACCCGACATTTAGAGAAAGCGTTAGAGAAAGCGAGAGTAGAGATTTTCAATCATGGAAATAAAAAAATTGATAAAGAAAAAGAGCCGGCTATCGGAATCGAACCGATGACCATCGCATTACAAATGCGATGCTCTAACCTCTGAGCTAAGCGGGCGGATATAAGAGCAATAGTGTATAGGAATACAGGAAACTATCGGATCTTAGTTATTACCTAGTGACTATTCTTATTATTTTATTTCATTTATTGATTATTTCAATTTCTTCTATTTCTTAGTTATTAGTTATATATTTTCTATTCTATTTATAAAATTATAAAATAGAAAAGAAAACTATTTAGATCTAGATAAATTAGATATCTAAATAGAAATTCAATTCCATATTCATATAATATTCATAGAATATTCATTCATAATTCATATCATATATATATATATATATGAAAAATGAAAATAAAATATCAATATCAATCAAATTAGAATTCGAAATGAAAAAAAAAAAGAATGAATATCGACCGTTACACTATACCAAACCTTACTGTAAAAATGAAGGAGGAGTAAAGGCATATATATATATGTGGGATATATCTATCCGTATTGAATTGCGGATACATCAATGATAGAATCATTTCGTATTGAAACAAATAGGGTTGATCCAATAGAGATGAAATGATAGAATTAGAGGGTGGGCAAAAAAATAAAATAGCAGCATACACTTTTTCTATATAGAAATATAGAAATCATTACCTAATGAATTCTATAGTGCCAAGATAAATGAAAGAGGTGGATGGAATTACAACTGGATTCTTGTCTCAAAGGAAAGGGGGATATGGCGAAATTGGTAGACGCTACGGACTTGATTGGATTGAGCCTTGGTATGGAAACCTGCTAAGTGGTAACTTCCAAATTCAGAGAAACCCTGGAACTAAAAATGGGCAATCCTGAGCCAAATCTTTTTTTTTTTGAGAGAAAAAATGATGGAAAATGAGAATAAAAAGGGATAGGTGCAGAGACTCAATGGAAGCTGTTCTAACGAATGAAATTGACTACGTTACGTTAGTAGCTAAAAACCTTCTATCGAAATGACAGAAAGGATAACCTTATATGCGCCTAATACGTACGTATACATACTGACATAGCAAACGATTAATCACAACCCAAATCTTATATTGCATTCTATTCTGTATCTCTATATATGAAAATAGAAATCTTCTATATAGAATATAGATTCTAATATCTAATAGATTAGAAATATCTAATAGATTATAGAAATATATAAATCTAATTATTCTAGAATCTAATATCTAATAATAGAATACTATTTCTATATTCTTTCTTATTTATATTACTATTAATATGAGTAATAGTATGAGATAAGGACCTATAGAAACCCTCTATTAATTAGAATCCTAGAGATCAAAAAATCTATGAAAAATTGAAGAGTTATTGTGAATCAATTCCAATTGAAGCTGAAAAAAGAATCGAATTCGAATATTCAGTGAGAAAATGATTCATTCCAGAGTTTGATAGATCTTTTGAAGATTAATCGGACGAGAATAAAGAGAGAGTCCCATTTTACATGTCAATACCGACAACAATGAAATTTATAGTAATAGGAAAATCCGTCGAATTTTTAAATCGTGAGGGTTCAAGTCCCTCTATCCCCAAGAAAAAGCCCATTTTACTTCCTCGCTCTTTATTTATCCTCATCCTCTTTCTTTTTTTTTTTTCATCATTGGCTCAGTTTAAACAAAATGAAATATCTTTCTCATTTCATTCACTCTGTTCTTTCACAAATGGATCCAAATAGAAATACTCGTATCTTCTTCCAATCCAATCTCATTTGTTTTGTATAGTACGATATGAACATATATGTTCAAGGAATCTCCGTTATTGAATCATTCATAGTCCATATATTTTTCCTTACATTTACAAAAAGATTCTTCTTTTGGAATATCTAAGAAATTCAGGGGTTAGGTCCAATTTGTTAAGATTTTATTTTTTAGTTTTTTTTTCATTGACATAGATATAAGTACTCTGCTAGGATGATGCACGGGAAATGGTCGGGATAGCTCAGTTGGTAGAGCAGAGGACTGAAAATCCTCGTGTCACCAGTTCAAATCTGGTTCCTGACACGTGAATAATGTATCGGATAGATATTCATACCTCATACAAATGAAATTAATTCATTGAGACGGATCAGGATAGATATTCTTTACTTTCTTTTTCATTTGTATTTTTTTCCTCTCTGTTCATACTTTTCTTATTCCAAAAGTATGTGAAATTTTCGTATATATCTCAAATCTAATAGATAAAAAAAATTAGCTAAAAGGATTCAATAAAAGAGTGGAAGGATAGGAATAGAAAGGATGTATTTCAGACACAGTACAAAGAAACTCCGATTCTTATCATTTTGCATTTCTTCATTTCGTCTCTTCTGTCTTTTCTTTCAAATTTCATATTTTTTTTGTCACTCTTGCTCAAGTTACTTTCTGGGGTCCCCACTAAGTGATGCGCGCGGTACAAAGTTCATGGTGCAGAATTCTTTTGAGTCATCCTATTTTTTCTGCTCATACGAAATGTATATTATATGATATCTTCCCAATTGGGGAATAGCAATGAGATGGGGAATAGCAATGAGAGCCTCTTTTTCTTTTTTTATTTTAGCCCCTCCCTCCACAATACGAATGAAAGTCCAGTTACTCTGTTTCATCTAAAAGGGGAATGCCAAGATGCTCATTGATTGAAATTGAAATGAAATCTGGAATCGTGTCGTATAAGTAAAAAAGTGGTTTTTTATCAATCAATGAGCATCTTGAATTTCATAGAAATTGGGCGTAATATAATCTTTACGTAAGGTCCAGCCTATCCAACTTTCAGGCATCAAGATACGTTTAAGGCGAGAATGATTCTCATAAGAAATTCCCAACATATCATAAGATTCCCGTTCCTGAAAATCAGCACTTCTCCAAATCCAGAAAACTGACGGGGTTTGAGGATTACTCCTGGGAGCAAATACTTTTATGCATACCTCTTCTGGTTTATCTATACCAT